AGAAAAAACCTAAATGCTTTACTTTATTTTTTATTGAAAAGCTAGTTACTCGATTCTTGTGAATCTAATTCATAGAAATTCCGTCCAGTAAAATGGACGAATTATAAATCTCCAAAATAATAGATAGAAATATCGCAAATAGAGCCATTGCAACACCCATCAAAGGAGTAGTTCCCCACCCCGGCGCTACTTTACCATATTCTGAATTTAATGGTTTTAATAAATCCCCTACAACAGTTCGTCTTGGACCAGACTTAGAACTACCCTCAACGGTTTGTGTAGCCATAAATCTTATTTTTTATTCATTGAGATATGTTGACTTTGTATACCATTCCACTGTAAATAAAGGATCTTATCCTATAGATCTATTGTGGTCTTGAAATTCAAAAATTATAATAATGGAAACAGCAACCCTAGTTGCCATCTCTATATCTGGTTTACTTGTAAGTTTTACTGGGTATGCCTTATATACTGCTTTTGGGCAACCCTCTCAACAACTAAGAGATCCATTCGAAGAACATGGGGACTAGTTGAAGTAATGAGCCAAAAATATTTTTGGCTCATTACTTCAATTGAGATAATGAAAAATTATTTCATCTTTTTAGTTGGAACTTTAGGGGGTTCTCTAAAAAAGATAGCGAAAAAAATAATTCCTAAAGTCGAGACTAATAGAAATGTATAAACCAATGCTTCCATATATTTGATCGTGGTTTACAATTATAGCTTTCATACCTGTTTATTGTTTATTTTATTGGGGATCATCTCCCGGATAAAGAAAAAAAGGAACAAGAGTAAAACAAAGTGCAATGATTCAAATCAAGATTTTTCTGATTCTCTATGTCAAATTCAAATCATAACAAAAACAAAAAAAGTCGAAAAGGAACAAATGTTCTATCAGACTACCTGTCTTCTTGTAGTTGGATCTCCAAGTTTTTGGAATGCTCCAAATTCCACTTGAGCATCCAAATCTGGGTCGATACCAGCAAAAACATCTCGGAACAAGGTTCTAGCACCGTGCCAAATATGCCCAAAAAAGAAGAGCAGAGCAAATGAAGCATGTCCAAAAGTAAACCAACCCCTTGGACTGCTACGAAAAACACCATCTGATTTCAAAGTAGCACGATCTAATTCAAAAATTTCACCCAATTGAGCACGTCTAGCATACTTTTTCACAGTAGCGGGATCACTATAACTGACTCCATTGAGTTCGCCACCATAGAACTCAACAGTTACACCTACTTGTTCGACACTATATTTTGATTCTGCCCTTCGAAAAGGAACATCGGCTCTAACAATTCCGTCTCCGTCTACCAAAACAACCGGAAATGTTTCAAAAAAAGTAGGCATACGACGTACAAAAAGTTCACACCCCTCTTTATCTCTAAAGACGGGATGTCCTAACCAACCGACGGCTATTCCATCTCCATTGTCCATTGAGCCCGCTCTAAACAATCCCCCTTTTGCTGGATTATTGCCGATATAATCATAAAAAGCTAATTTTTCGGGAATTTTAGACCAAGCTTCTGATAAACTTTGATTTTCGGCTAGCCCAGCACCAACTCTTCGATATATTTCTTGCTGGAAGTATCCCTGATCCCATTGATAACGAGTGGGACCAAATAATTCAATGGGGGTAGTTGCTGAACCATACCACATAGTTCCAGCAACAACAAAAGCTGCAAAAAAGACAGCAGCAATACTGCTGGAAAGGACGGTTTCAATATTTCCCATACGCAATCCTTTGTATAGACGTTGGGGTGGACGCACACTAAGATGGAAAAGACCCGCTAATATGCCCAATGTTCCTGCTGCAATATGATGAGAAGCTATTCCCCCCGGAACAAAAGGATCAAAACCTTCCACACCCCATGCGGGATTTACGGATTGTACCCTTCCGGTTAGTCCATAAGGATCGGACACCCATATTCCAGGACCATATAATCCTGTTACATGAAATGCTCCAAAACCAAAACAAACCACCCCGGCAAGAAATAAATGAATTCCAAAAATTTTTGGCAAATCCAAAGAAGGTTTTCCGGTACGTTCATCACAAAAAATTTCTAGATCCCAATAAACCCAATGCCAGATAGCCGCTAAAAAGCACAAGCCCGAAAACACAATATGTGCCCCGGCCACACCTTCGTAACTCCAAATACCTGGATTCGTTGTAGTCCCCCCTGTGATATTCCAACCGCCCCACGAATTGGTTATTCCTAAACGAGTCATGAAGGGTATAACAAACATACCCTGTCTCCACATTGGATCAAGAACAGGGTCAGAGGGATCAAAAACTGCTAATTCATATAGAGCCATCGAACCGGCCCAACCAGCAACCAGAGCTGTATGCATTATATGGACAGAAAGCAAACGGCCCGGATCATTTAATACAACAGTATGAACACGATACCAAGGTAAACCCATGAAAATACCCCTTTTATATCAACAAAAAAATAGACACTATGTAACTTTATTGCATTGGAAAAAACTATATTATGGACTCTCGCTTTTTAGTAGATTATCTCGGAGAAAGTATTAATGTTTGTTCTAGTTTTTTATTAATAGTGGAACAATCATATTTGTAGAAACAAGAAGAAGCAGATCTATTCTATACCCGATAAGCAACAATACGCAATGGTAGGGGAGGGGTTGACAATTTTATCTATGAGTATTTAAATAAGTAAATGCAGACATATTCGTTTATCACCCCAAGGACCCATTCATAACAACTTTAGTTTATCTTTATTTAGTCTTCCTCTTTTTATTATTTATAAAAAATACAAAAAGCAAATCATTTTTAACACAATAAACCCATTCTTACGCTTCCACACTAAAGTGAGATATATGACTTTATTATTTCTCTATTTTATGCCCATTGGTGTTCCAAAAGTACCCTTTCGAAGTCCTGGAGAACATAATGCATCTTGGATTGATATATAGTGCGACTTGTCAGATATAGTGGGTCATATGGGATTTCCCCGTTCTCCTCCGATTGAGATATCCTCTCTTTCACCCCCCCCAAAAAAAAAGAATGATTGAATCATAAAAAATTTGGAGCGTGAAGTGTAATAAAGTACAATTCGATCGATTTTTTAGTTTTTTGGAGGGGGTATCCAGATTACTATTTGAAATTTAGAAAAATTTATGGTTGGCTTGGTTGGACCAATAAAACGAAATACCCAGGCTCTGTTTAGAAAAAAACCAATTGGTAATATATCTAAGATTACTACTTCTATCATATCATACATTTTACAAAAAACATGAAATAAGAAATTAAGAAAAGAAGAGAGAAGTCATAACAAAAAAAACATGGTATTGTAATATTTATCCTATATGTGCAAATAAAAATCGGGCAGATTTTTACTCAGAGCAGAAAAGAAACCTAAAAGAATTGAAGAAGTCCATTCAGAAACAAGAAAATTACATTGTGATTGGAGTTCAATCTCGATGAAAGCAATACATCAATGAGAAGGTAGTTCAATAAATTTAATACATTTTTTTGTTAAAAGTTCGAAAAAGTCCATTATGAAAAGGAAAAAAGGGTTGAAATCGACACATTGATTCCTTTTTGTTTATATTATTTTTGATGAACCGTATGCATCAAAAGGTGCATGTACGGCTCTTAAGGGATCAAATTTAATCCTAATCAATCGACTTTATCGAGAAAGATTACTTTTTATAGGCCAAGAGGTTGATAGTGAATTATCGAATCAACTTATTGGTATTTTGATGTATCTCAGTATGGAGAACGAAAACAAAGATGTGTGTCTGTTTATAAATTCTCCAGGTGGATGGGTAATACCCGGAATAGCTATTTTTGATACTATGCAATTCGTACAACCAGACATACAGACAGTATGTATGGGATTAGCCGCTTCAATGGGATCCTTTCTTTTGGTAGGAGGAGAAATTACCAAACGTCTAGCATTCCCTCACGCTTGGCGCCAATGATTCTTTTAGTTGAGAAAATAATAATATATATAAAGACTATACCTTCGCCATAAAAATACTTAAGTAATAATAGCATGGTACTTCGAATTCGATATATAAATTTTTGTTTTTTAAACCATTCGATTATATATAGAAAGAATAGTATGAAAGAGAGGGCATTTACGATTTTATCTGATCTATCAGGAACCTAGTTTAGTTTTAGTGTCACAGACTTTTTTGTTTTTAGTTTTCATACCAGAAAGCTTTTAACAATATTTATTTTAATTAAAAGAAAAAAACATATGATAAAAAAAACAAGAAACTTTCGGATTGCTGAATAACAAACAAGACGAAATAAAAAAACAACGGAACCATCATAGTAATTTATAAAAATACTCAAAAATAAAAAAAAGGAAGGTTGGTTATTGTATCGTTTATCATTTAAGGATCTGGATCCAAAACACCCAGTATATTTTATACTTTTTTTTCTTCCATTGACGAAAAAAATAAATTTCCTACGTGGAAAAGCCGTATGCATCAATACAAAATGCTTGTACGGTTATTGAATGTTCTCTTTGTTCATTTATTTCCTTATTTGTATTTATCCTTTTTCACCTTAATTTGAGGAATAAAGAAGATATTTAACAATATTGGGGAAATCCTCATCAAAATCTTTATCAAGATAAAGGAAACACTTATTAAGCTATATAATCAGGGTAATGATCCACCAACCCGCTAGTTCTTTTTATGAAGCACAAACGGGAGAATTTATCCTGGAAGCGGAAGAACTACTGAAATTACGTGAAACTATCACAAGAGTTTATGTACAAAGAACGGGCAAACCCTTATGGGTTGTATCCGAAGATATGGAAAGGGATGTTTTTATGTCAGCAGCAGAAGCCCAAGCCCACGGAATTATTGATATTATAGCATTTCAATAAAAAATTAGTAGGAAAAATTCTTCTCAAATAAGATACAGGATTTTCGATTTCATTTTATCTTCTTAATATTCTTAATTTAATATAACTTTAGTATAATATTTCTATTAATAGAGTATAAGTAATTCATAATCATCGGGTTAGGATTGATCTAAACCGGCTCATTATATATATCTAATATATACGACCTAACATGCCAACTATGAAACAACTTATTAGAAACACAAGACAGCCAATCCGAAATGTCACAAAATCCCCCGCTCTTCGGGGATGCCCTCAGCGCCGAGGGACATGTACAAGGGTGTATGTGCGACTCGTTTAGATGATATACTAAGAAAAAAAGGAAACCAATTTTTTCAGTATTAGTGATCGGTTAAGATAGTGTGAATGGAAGAAATCCATTCACACTATCTTAACTTAAAAAAAAATCTATTAAAAAAAAAATCTATTAAAATGAAAAATGAATATTAATAAATAATATTAATAAAATAAACATTCTTCTATCATGTATCAAATTTATGATTTCTATTGGTGCAAACCTAATCACCTCAATTTGCAATTTAAGATGAGAAAGACTTTCCCATTGGTAACAAATGGTTACCCATTAAGCGGAGAAAATACTATTAAAAGATAATTTGACCCTTAATTTATTTTGCAAGAACGGAATAATAGGGTCAGCTGCCCAGCTAATCTTCATACTTAAATACCGTTACTGTATAACTAGATTTCGTTGTGAAAAACCTATTACTAGATATTTCATGGGTAGAGCCAAAGAGTGTGAACTGTACAAGTTAACAATAAAATTGATTTAATTAAGATTGAATGAAAGAAGGGGCTCCGGTGTATAGAGAGGACCTAGCCGTTTAAAAAAAAAATAATCATAGAAACGATGGAACCCATTTTTTTATCTATGTCCTATTTAATTTACTCTGTTTTTTGATATCTAGTTTGATACCTAGTATCAATACAATTTCTTATTTCAAGGTTAAATACTTAGAAAAAAAATCGTGGTTGGGAAGGTTATAGTAGCAAAAGCCATTGGAATTTTTTTTTTATACATTGGAAGAATCCATTTTTGTTATTAATAAACTAGGAAGAAAAAAAAGAATAACTGAAAAAAATGAAATAGTTATTCACTAGAATCTCATTTATTCAATGACCAGAATTAAACGAGGATATATAGCTCGGAAACGGAGGACAAAAATTCGTTTATTTACATCAAGCTTTCGCGGGGCTCATTCAAGACTTACTCGAACTATTCCTCAACAGAAAATTAAAGCTTTGGTTTCGGCTCATCGAGATAGAGATAGGAAAAAAAGAGATTTTCGTAGTTTATGGATTAGTCGAATAAATGCAGTAATTCGCAAGAATAAAAAAATATACTGTATTTATAATAATTTAATGTATAATCTATACAAGAGGCAATTGATTCTAAATCGTAAAATAGTTGCACAAATAGCTATATTAAAAGAGAATTGCCTTTTTATTATTGCCAACGAGATCATAAAAACAAAAATTCCCCGGAGACCGAACTCCGGGAAGGTATAGAATAGAAATTTGTATGATAAAAAAGAATTAATATGATAAAGTCATCAAAATAAACAACCACACTCAATAAAAAAAAAAGATTTATTCTTTTTCACTGATTATCCTTTCTCTTACAACATAACAACCCAAATTGAGTAGTTTTTGAACAAAACATCAATCCTCTCGTTTGATTTGAGTTTAGATTCAAATTTAAATTAAAGAGTAACTCTATTTTTTTTTTTTTTTTAAAGCAGTAGTAGTTTTCGTGGTCGACTCGCTTTTTTCAAATTGTTTTTCATTATTAAGAAAAGGTAACGAAGATAAAATACGAGCTTGTTTTATAGCAATCGTAATTAATCGTTGTTGTTTTAAGGTCAATCTATTCACGCGTCTAGATAATATTTTTCCTTGTTCACTAATAAATCGACTAATTAAACCCATGTTTTTATAATCAATTTGGTCCCCCGATTGAATCGGGGGCAAACGCCTACGAAAAGATCGCTTGGATTTAAGAAAGAGTCGTTTAGATTTATCCATGATTTGTTTGTTTATTCCTATTCCAAAAATCGTATTTCTTAAAAAAACAATTTTTTTTATTTTAATTTTTTTGAATATTTAATATATGTTGTTTTATAATGAAATATACATATATATATAAAATCGATCATTTTACATGTTATGCCCCTTCCTTGGTTGGAAAGGTAACACATAAGCGATCTATTTTCTCTATTTCTTAATTTCCGCGTGAATCATGTGTTTGCAACAACAGGGACAGAATTTTCTCAATTCCAATCGACTAGGCGTATTGTGTCGATTCTTTTGAGTAATATATCTGGAAATACCCGTTGATTCCTTATTAACACTCTTTTGATCACAACTGGTACATTCCAAAATAACAGTTACTCTGATATCTTTACCCTTGGCCATGAACCTCCTTTGGGTTTTTAATTCACTTAACTCTTCTATTTTCGGATTCGAAGCGAAGAAAGGAACAAAAAAAAGTTAATAATTCAAAATAAAATTATGAAAGATTTTGTTCCAATTAATATAGTACAGTAATAATTAAGTAATACAATGATTTTGAACTATATTTTGTTTCGAATCGCAGTACAATATTTTTGTTTTTCATTTAAGTATCTTGTATAATATTGTTGCCTCCATCCTATACATTCCGTTTCGATTTCTAGTCTCACTCTTAATAGAAATGGAATTGAATTAAGAATTCAATTCCATTGAAGCCTGAACCAGATTCTGAGTTTCACTGAGGCTGAATCCACTTTTATTATTTATCTTTTCTAACTTATTTTATTCTAATTCTAAAAAAGAAGAAATAAAAAAGAGGGGATTAATTACGGATATTTAATTGGGTCCATAATTTTATTTAACCCTTCCCGTGCCAATAACTAGAATGAAAAAAAGGGAAATATCAATGCATCCGGGAAAAAACGATTGATCTCTATCAAGAGACCCGCCAAAACCCCGAACCACAGAGTACTTACTACTGGTGCCACGGAAAGATATGTTTTTAGATCTCGCATTTCAAATCCTCCTTTTTTTTTAATATTTTTTTTATTTAATTCTATTATTTATTAATATTCTTTATTTTATTTTTCATAAATAATAGTTAACTATGATTATATGAATTACAAATTTTTCTTTTACTAAACGAATATCTTTAATTATTCTTTTTAATATATATATATATTAATATTATTATTCTTTATTTTTATTATACTCTATATATTCTATTTTTTTTATTTAATTAAATCTTTTTTCTTCTTTATTCTATATAATTTAGAATATTTCTTTTTCTTTTTCATATTCTATTCGATATTATAGTAGAGGAAATAAAAAAATGTGGAAAACAAGACAAAGATTCTTTACAATGACACTGGAAACCAATGGAAAGGGATGTAGCGCAGCTTGGTAGCGCGTTTGTTTTGGGTACAAAATGTCACGGGTTCAAATCCTGTCATCCCTATCCTTAGCTATATACTTATCATATAAACAATAAAAAGGGACCCATTGATCTTACTACATCTTGTATATATAAATATATGTATGCAAGATGTAGTAAGATCATATAAAAAAATTTATGAGAATAAAGCGCTCTTAGTTCAGTTCGGTAGAACGCGGGTCTCCAAAACCCGATGTCGTAGGTTCAAATCCTACAGAGCGTGATAGTTCAAATCTTATAGAGCGCGATTCCATTATTGTTAAATTTAGAATTACACTGAAATAATTAAACAGCAGTATAAAGTCTGAATTTTTTGACCCCTGCGGATTATAATTCAAAAAAATAAATAGGGTATCAATAAACAAACGAGACATTAATTAGTCAAAGGTCTAACTGATCACCTCGTCTGTATTGTAAATATGCAGTTACAAATAAGCCAGCCAAAGTAATAGGAATTAAACCTAACACGATTCCAAATAGAAAAACTTCAATCATTTTTATTTGTTCGAAAGGGAAAGAGGGAGGTAATATCTATCCTTAAATATTATAATCTGTATTGATCATGAAACTCAATGACCAAAAATTGGAAATTGACACGGTAGGGAACTATAGAATATTTTGAATATCCAAAAATTTCTAATGAATTGAATTAAATTTCAGAATTTCAATTCAAATAAGTCGTATCTTATTCAGACCTATAAATAGAGCTGAGGTTATAGTTAAAACCGCTAGTAGAAAACCGAAATAACTAGTTATAGTAGGCATAAAAAAGCTAAATGAAATATGTTCTTTTTATACATATGTTTATAAAGCACTTACCTAAATTTCCATTTTTTGAGAGAAAAATAAGAAGATAAACAAAAATACCATTTGAAAGATACAATTGAAAAATTTGAGATTCATCAATTAATTATTACAGACAAACAAAAATAAATATAGCGACATAGTTAAAAGAAATCAATTCATCATCTGTGACATCTACCCATTCTGTGATTCCAAATCAACAGATTTATTGAGTTGAGCAACTCATGAATTGAGTAAGCTAATCTAATTAAAATATTCAATATATATAAAGAATTAAAGAATAATATATTAAGAATAATAATGAATAAATGAATATGAAAATAAAAAAATAATAAGAATTTTTTTGTTTAAATTTATTTAACTTTGAATTAATATGAAAGAAAATAGGAAAAAAAATATCTATTTTAACTTCCTTTTTTTATTGTATCTAATTTGTTCTATTTTCATTTTTTATTTTAGAACAAAAGAGTTACCTTAGAATGCCCCCCCTTTTTTTTTCTCCATATATATATATTTAAGAAGAAAGTTCCATCCTTATTACTAAACCGAGAAAGAGCCTTTATTTTGTTTAATACAAGAACAATGAATCCAATTTTATTTTGTTTAATACAAGAACAATGAATCCAATTTTGAAAAAAAAAATTGGATTAGTTGCTCTTTTTCTGTCATCAAATAGTATCTATTATTGCTATTATTGTTACTTGTTACTGGACAATTAACCAATTCCATTCTTTAAAATGAAAAAATAGAGGGTTAGAACAAAAAATACCTTCGACAACCACAAAATATATATTTATAGATTTGGTATCTAATTGAATTATAGAAATATGATAATCTCCTTTATGAA